ATATGCATTTGAAATAGATGCTCGAGTTATTACATATATCATGATCAATACATAAATGGATCGAGTCATCTGTTCTTTTACCCAAGAAAAAGTCTTTCTATTTTGCATGGTCCAATCATTGATCCCGGAATTTCTACAATAAATTTGATAGGTAGCTAGTTGAATTCCCTATCCACAAGTTTGCCGTTGTATTCATTGTACTAAAAGAATTGTACTGGTGGAATATAGTATGAATACCTTGAATTGAAAAGGTAGAAGCATAAAGAATAATTCATATTTAAAATGATTTCTTTATACACGAAGAAAAATTCTGATTTGATTGATATCAAGAGATCTAATGAATTCTTCATTCATTCATTGAATGATAAATTACTACAAGCGAAGGAGATACACGATTTAAAAAATGGAAGATCCAATATTTCACAATTGTATCTAGAATTACTGGAAAAGTGGAAACAAGACCAGATAGAATCTGATCATTCTGAGCTAATCCAAAATCGTTGTAGATCGAACCAATCATTAGTTCCCAACCATGGGTCGAGTGAAATCCGATCCATAAATCAGTAACTAAAAGAATCGAAAAAGCTTTGATTGTGTCACTTAAGTTATAGAGAAATTCCTGAATCCAAGAATTTAGAATGAAAAGTTCTTCACTACCCAGAACAAAATAACCACTTAGAATAGCGAAACAGATTAGATTTGTCGAGAAATGCAAAATGATATGCAAATAAGATTCATTGTGTCTTTGGACCAATTGTATCGTTTCCTTGTGCATTCCTATATGAAGCCTCTGCATATGTGTCTCCGAGTACTCCTTTATCATCTCGTCCAACAGGAATAGTTCTTCTAATTCCATAAATTTTTCTAAAACACTTTTCTCTTGAATATCATTCAAAAGTATTTCGGATTGTCTGGTATTCCAACAATTAAGAACCCAAGTTTCTAGACATTTATTAAATGAGAGAGAAAACCACCAGGGCAAAAAGAGTATAGACACAAGATATGGGAGGGAAGCCAATGCTTTCTTTTTTTTCATTCTGTATCTGTGATGTGAATTGTTAATGAACCTGTTTCATTCGTCGATTCTATGATTCTATCTGAGATTTCTATGAAACACGAGTTCTATAAAAAGAGCTTCTAACTCTAACAAGAACAAGGTATCGAACCTATGGATCTTTTCTTATTTTTGTTTTCGTGTAAGAATTGAGTCTTTGGATCTAGAATAGAACATAGAAAAAGGGCCCCTTTCGAATGAAAAAAAAAAATAAGTAAATATTCCTTCCATATTCCAGAGATCTCAATTAGGCAAATTGGAACCGATTTCATCTTCATTTCTTCCTTTCGATGAAGACTCGAAAAACACATTTGAACTAACAAATATTATTTGATTTGGATTTCAAGACGAACCCTACCGGATCCTTGAATTCTTTTATTTTGAATTCAAAAGATTTCACTTTATAACCGCAGCGCGGTTATAGGGTATCAATTCAAAATCTGGGACTTAAAAAGAGGAATTATGCTTAACGAAAACAAAATATACGTAAGGATCTTTTAGGATATTTGATGAACCAATACTTTTTAGACCCTTTTTTTTTACTAGTATAAAAGAGTGAAGTTGGATGCCATGCGTATACAAAATAGTTTTTGTGTACAACTAGTTTCTATCCTCCTTAATATATTTGATTAGTTCTATTAGATTTTATTAGAATTGTTCCATATACGTCCTCCTACTTTTGAGATTTATAATGTATATGGACTGCTGCCTCAACGGAACAGGGAAATAGAATATAGCATCTTTTGCTGGAATGAACATTTTGAAGAAGCTTAAGTTGTCTTAAAAATAGAATTCGTAAGTTCCTTCTCTTTTATTCTTCAGTTCATTTCAAAAGACTTCAATGGGTATGCGCAAGAAAGAGGCCAATTCGGCAGCTTTTTGTTCAATTTCTCGTGGAGTCAAATTCTCATCAGTACGAGTCAAGGGAATGGCTCCTTGGCCCCTGATTTCCATATAAAGGACACGACGAGGAAAAAGGCCCTCTCTCACCTCCATTCTGATTGATTGGATATCTTTCAGAAAGAAACGAAGGAAGATGCGACGATTTAGTCCAGGAAATCCCCAACGAAAAAGGCACATTATACCTTCTTTTCTATCGAATCGGTCATAACCACTACCTACATTCCATGAAATTGTGCACCACAAATAAGAACTAATGAATAGACCTGCGATCCCATAGAAAGACATCACGATCCCTTGCGGGAAAAAAAGAATTTGCTGAGACGGAAATACGGATATCAGATTTCTACCAAGATAAATGGAAGTTCCAACTACTAAGAATCCTAGTGAACCTAAAAAAAGGATAAAGGCCCAGCAAAAATTACTTGTTTTTCGAGACCCCGTTATAAGTTCTATCCATATATGTTCTGATCGCCAGTTCATACTATACTAGATCCAGTTGCATTCGATTGGAATTGAGAGAATAACCCAAATGGATTTGACTCGACTTTTCTTGCTTGATCCCGAAGTCACTTTCATCAACTAGCAGTATTCCGACGGGAACCATTAGAAATAATTGGTTAGATACATTGAGTTTCTATTTCAAAGATTTTCAAAAAAGATTTGCTGATCATTTTGAATTGAATCGCTTAATTGATTAAGCTATAACCGCATATACATGCATTTATGCGTATATTATGCATTGGCATACATAAAACACTCTTCCATTTGTTTTCGGAAAGGCCACATATCAGATATCCTACCATATTCCATTAAAAAAGTATCTGTATGATGATCCAGTGTGAAAAGAAATTGATGGGATTTGGTCCCATCGTATTTAGACAATCTTATTTCTTTGGACATAAAGAGATAAAGAAGCCATTGCGATTGCCGGAAAGACTAGGCCTACTAAAGGAACAAAAATAGAGGGAAAGTTCAAATCTATCATAGAATGGGTACCTCGATTTCGTATTTGTACCTATTATAAATTATAATTATAAAGATATCTTATGATAAGTCTATCTATTAGAAAGAATAAGAATATAATCTTCATATGAAGTACTTAAGAATCAATAAGTACAACGAATGTAGAACTAAATGAAGTGTACCTATCCCCCTTTCTACACAAATATGTATGAGAATCCGCTTTCATACATTTGATTCTTCTTCTCCCCATTCTTATCTTCTTTCTATCTTTTCTTTCAAAACACCTTTTTTGTTTTGAAAGAAAAGACAGAAAAGAGTTTCTTATGAGTTCGCGACTTTAACCAATCCTATCCAACAAAAAGGGATTCCTAGTGAAAAACGGGGGCTCTCAGTAAATAGAAAGAACTTCTCTATTCTTATTATTTGTTATTTGAATATTTCTATTTTCTTTATTTGATTTGATATTTCTTCTTTTTCTTTCAAATCAAATTTTCTTTTTTTTTTTATTACAATGAACTAAAAGCTTATTCGCTACAAATAAAAATAACTGAAACTAGTGCTATACTTCCATTTGAAAATGAAGTATTTCAATCTTTTTTTAATCTTGATTCAAGGGAAGGAAACCGTGTAGCTGAAATAACTCATTCAGAACACCTTTTAAAGGATTACGTGGTACGATTGGGTCGAATAAGCCCTTATGGAATGAATACTCAGCCGCTTGTGAACCGTCGGGTACTGTCTTTTTCAATGTTTGTTCAATTACTCTTTTCCCCGCAAACGCAATGTAGGCATTAGGTTCGGCAATAATGATATCTCCCAACATACCAAAACTTGCTGTAACTCCGCCAGTTGTAGGAGATGTAAGGATTGATACATAGAATAACTTTTTATTTGATTGATAATCATATGAAGCAGAAGATATTTTAGCCATTTGCATCAAACTCAAACTCCCTTCTTGCATGCGTGCGCCTCCAGAAGCACACACAATAATGACAGGTAGAGATCTATTAGTAGCATACTCGATCAAACGGGTGATTTTCTCACCTACTACGGATCCCATACTACCTCCCATAAACTGAAAATCCATAACTCCAATTGCTATGGGAATACTATTTAGTTGACCTACACCCGTTTGAACAGCTTCAGTTAAACCCGTTTTTTTTTGATAAAAATAGATGCGATCTCTATAAGGTTCCTCTTCTGACTGAAATTCAATGGGGTCCATAGAGACCATATCTTCATCCATAGGCTCCCAAGTGCCAGGATCAAAAAAAAGTTCGATTCTATCTGAACTACTCATTTTCAAATGATATCCGCAGTGTTCACAAATATTCATTTTTGACCTAAAAAATTTTTTATAATTGAATCCATAACAATTTTCGCATTGAACCCATAACTGTTTGTATTTTGTATTTATATCAAAATCATTAGATTCTCCTATTCTATTGAAAGAACTGCTACTAGTTTGGCTACTAGAATTTTCACTTTCAATACTACTTATACTTTTTAGACTTTTCGTACAAATGAAATTAAAAAAGTAACTGCCGATGCCACTGTAAATGTCACTGATTTCAAAACGAAGATAACTATCAATGCAACTATTAATGTGATTATTCCAATTAGATTGAGTATCATACATGGAATAATAATCGTAGTAATTGCTACTCTTAGACCCACTATTTAAATAACTAGAAAAAAAAATCTCTAGTTCACTCAAAAAAGAACTAGCATTGTCAATATCAAAAATCTGATTTTCAATATCAAAATATACGGAATAACTGTCACCGTTACTATTTCTAACTAAAAAAGTATCATCAGAGATCAAACTCCAAATATTCCTGCTATCAAATAAATAATTTAGATAATGAATATTACTGAAACTGTAACTGCCCCAACTAGGAATATGTTTCTCCTCATCATTTAGAATAGGTTCTTCACTTCCACTGGTATGTCCAAGAGCATCAAGACTATCCATTGATTTACTTAGTCCACACCTATGTTCTAACTTCTTATTAAACAACATCAAATTGAACCAACTTTTTTCCATAGAGTCTTTCTGCCCCCTATTTGATGAAAACCT